CAAAAGAATAAAGCGTAGGTGTTCTACACAATTTTCTGCAAGGTAACTATCTCGGTTTCATATAGAAATTTCTATTTATATAGAATCTTTGAAAAAGACCTTCTCTCATAAGAAAGAAAAGGCTTACTATCTTTGGGATCTGATGCTACACCGCTGCTCAATACTTTAGGGGGTCGACTCCATTACATAAGTGGATTCCTAGCTTTTGTCTCATATTATGACATTAAGTAAGCAGTTCTTATTGTATCGGCAAAAATTTCGCTAATTGATCTTTACGGTGCTTCCTCTATCAATTAGATCCTTTATCCATAGAATAAAGTATCTAGGCATATTTCTTTTTTCATATTTCGATTTCTATGAAGTTTATTTCTTTGCTACAGCTGATAAAAATCGTTGTTTTGGACGATGCCATATGTAGAAAGCCTATTTTTTTTTTTATTTTTTTTACTAGTAGATTACTAGTAGATTTTGCTCTTTCTTTCCTTTTTCTTTCTATAGTGTAGATAGTCGCACGTAATGACAGATTACGGCCATATTATTAAAAGCTTGTGGTAAGAAAGGGTTTCGTTCTAATGCCCGAAAATAATATTCCAAAGCTTTTGTGTGTTCTCCATTACTTGTGTGAATAAGGCCTATATTATAGAGTATATAACTTCTATCATAGGGATCGATTTCTAGTCGCATAGCTTCATAATAATTCTGTAAAGCTTCCGCATAATTTCCTTCGGATTGAGCAGACATCCGTTACGGTCGTTATTCGATTCAAAGAATCTCCGTTCCAGAACCGTACGTGAGGTTTTCATCTCATACGGCTCCTCCCTTATGTGCATAATAAGCCTAATACATAGAATCAAAAAGGAGTGAAATATTCTCATTATGAACTGAGCGGGGCTAGTGTTTTTACAAGAAATCTCTAGCCAACCTTCCTGCAAAAGATCGTTTCTTAACATCCAAGATGTTGGTACTAGATAAAAATATAAAAATGTTACGTTAACTCCAACAATTTCTTTGTCCTCAACATCCCTTAATTTCTAGGAATTAGTCACTTCAACAGTCTTCGATGGTTATATGGGTATCCAAAGCACGAATGAGATGGATATTTGTTGTCCCAACCATTCTTCTTAGTCCCGATCCCAATAAGGAAAAGGGGAAATTTAGAGCAAAGTTTTCGTGTTGTTGATTCCTAAGCGTAGTGCTTCTTCCTCTATGCCGCCTAGTGGTACTAGTGGAGCAGTATTAACCTGCAATACATAACCCATAGCCATAGGTGTAACCTTTTCGCTCAATGCTAGAATCGACAATTGAAACATCTGAGGCTGCATTAATCGGGGATACACGACAGAAGGAATGTTTTTTTAGAAACTTCACCTTCAATAAACGTAGAGTTTTTTTCAAATCTTTCTATCCCGGCTAATGTGTCTTTCTCCTAAAACTCGACGCGGTAAATAAAAGAAATCAAATCACACCATCTCTGTAATAAGTAAATGCCTCTTTTTCTCCTGAAGTTGTCGGAATTATTCGTAATAAGATATTGGCTACAATTGTAAAGGTCTTATCAATCAAATTTCCAGTTATCCGGGATCTAGGCATAGGTAGCAATCCATTTTAAAATTTCTTTTAATTACCTCTCGTTAGAAAACGATCCTACAAAAAAAGTAATTATACAGTACGAAATAACATAAAAACAGACTTAACTCATAAAAAAAGATAGACCGCGTGTTCGAGTCGTTCCAATCCCGTTATTTTAGCCGGTATAGATATCAGAAAAAGACGGGAACGTCATCTTCGCAAACAGCAAACATAAATAGATATATATCTTTATTGTTTATTGTTTTTAAGAAAAAGTTTTTCACAAAAAAAAAATTTCTTTATCCCCCTAGCCCCGAAGGAAAAGTCTTTCTTTGATTAAATGATTTAAAGTTTTCTATTTTTTATAGTTTATAGTTAGAATTAATTGTACGTACCGTACCTATCCAACATCTAATCTAATATATATGATACTAAATTCTATATGATAATAAATACAGTTGGAATAATTACATCAATAGTTGCAGTGACAGTTATCTTCATTCTCAAATCGGGATTGACTCGCGATTCACTCGCTTTCGGGGCCATAATCATTATCCTAATCATTATGTAGGAGAGATGGCCGAGTGGTTGAAGGCGTAGCATTGGAACTGCTATGTAGGCTTTTGTTTACCGAGGGTTCGAATCCCTCTCTTTCCGCACCTTCACCTAATTTATCAATGTTACTGAAATGCTATTGACCGCAATATATCAAATCACCTAACAATGGATACCCTTATTCCAAGAGTTCTATCTTTCTTTGATATGGATTCTCTATTCCTAATTTCTGTGGAACAGAAAATACGAGTGGACAAGGAATGAAAATGCCCCTATCATTCTAGGATATATCAATGGGATAAAAATCCCCCAAGAAAACCCATACCTTTTGTCTCTTTACTTAGGTGACAGGGGACAAAATTGTTCGAACCCTTGTTATTTTAGTTAGGTTTAAGTCTGACGAGAATAATATTCTACAACTAACAATTCATTTATTTTCAAGCCAATCCATTTACTATCTATTATGTGATTGACCAATCCTTTATATTGGAATGGGTGAAGAGTCAAATGTTTTGGCAATTCCTCCTGGGGGAATGAATCAAGAGAATTTTGAATCATAACTCTAGATTTTTGTTCATCCTTCGCTGTAATAATATCGCGGGGTTTGCAGCGATAACTTGGTATATCTACTATACGATCATTAACTAAAATATGTCTATGGTTAACTAATTGGCGGGCTCGAGGAATAGTTGACGCCATACCTAATCGAAAAAGGATGTTATCCAAACGCATTTCAAGTAATTGTAGTAAAACCTGACCTGTTGACCCTTTGGCTTTTGCGGCGATACGAACGTATTTAAGCAATTGTCGTTCTGTAAGACCATAATGAAAACGCAATTTTTGTTTTTCTTCTAAACGAATACGATATTGAGATTTTTTACCGGCGCGCGATTGATTTCTAAGATCGCTCCCGGCTCTAGGCCTTTTACTAGTTAGTCCCGGTAAAGCCCCCAGACGGCGTATTTTTTTGAAACGAGGCCCTCGGTAACGTGACATAAAGACTCCTTATTTTCTTTATTTTATTGAAATTTCATAAACCTAAATTAAAACTGAACTAAAGGATAAATATGATAAATGAGGCAAAATCTACTGAAGTATTATACTACAAAAAATACTGATATACTACAAATGAGATGGATTCTATCAATATCCGGACCTTATTGTATATATACAAAGTATACACAAAGAATGTATATAGAATAAAAAAAAAAAAATAGAAAAAAAAAAGCCAGCTATCGGAATCGAACCGATGACCATCGCATTACAAATGCGATGCTCTAACCTCTGAGCTAAGCGGGCTCACATAACAGAAATTGTACATGCACAGGAATTTAGTAAACTACTGGAACCTTAGCTATTCACTTTTCATTCGTAGTAATTAATAATTAAATTAAATGAATATAGAAAAATGAACTGAATATATAAAAAAAAAAGAAAAGAATTGACCGTTCGAGTATTCAAAATTGCACAATAAAAATGATTCGAAGAAAAACATATAGAATAAATGTGGTATATATGCATCTATATTGAATTATTGAATTGCGGATACAGAAATGATAGAATGATTTCTGATTAGACCAAATTAGGGGTCCAAAATAGATATGAAAGAGGCTAGACAAGAAATCAAATAAAATATTAAAATAAGAGGAAACACTATTCTAGGAATATAGGAATATAGGAATCGGTATCTAATGACTTTAACAGTTCCAGTAGAATAGAATAGAAATGAAAGAAAAAAGGGAATGACATAATAACATAATAATAAGATTTGAATCTCAAAACACAAAACAAAGAGGGGATATGGCGAAATTGGTAGACGCTACGGACTTAATTGAATTGAGCCTTAGTATGGAAACTTACTAAGTGATAACTTTCAAATTCAGAGAAACCCCGGAAAAAAAAGGGGCAATCCTGAGCCAAATCCTATTTTTCGAAAACAAACAAAGGTTCATAAAGACAGAATAAGAATACAAAAGGATAGGTGCAGAGACTCAATGGAAGTTGTTCTAACAAATAGAGTTGACTGCGTTGCATTAGTCAAGTACAAGTAAGGGAATCCTTCTGCTAAAGTTAAAATTCCAGAAAAAAAGAAAGGTAAAGTAAAGTATAACCCTATATACATAATACATAGGCATACGTACTGAAATACTATCTCAAATGATTAATGACAACCGACCCAAATCTGTATTTTTTTCTATGTTATATGAAAAATGAAATAATTAATAATTCAAATATCAAATAATAATAAAAAAAAAAACATTGCTTTGATTTGAATCGATTCCAAGTTGACGAAAGGATCGAATATTCATTGATCAGATCATTCACCCCAGAATCTGCTGATTAATTGGACGAGAGTAAAGATAGAGTCCCATTCTACATGTCAATATCGACAACAAAGAAATTTATAGTAAAAGGAAAATCCGTCGACTTTAGAAATCGTGAGGGTTCAAGTCCCTCTATCCCCAAAAAGGGGCCCACCCGACTCCCTAATTGTTTATCTTATTCTCTCTTTTCGTTAACGATTCAAAATTCGTTATCTTTCTCATTTATTTTTCTCATTTATTCGAGTTTTTCACAAATGTATCCGGGCTGCATTTTTTCTTTTCATTTCTTTTCACAAGTTTTGTGATAGATAGGATAGACATCCAAACGAACTTCTTTGAGTAAAACAAGGAATCCCTTTTAAAATAAAATTGGAATGATTAACAATGATAAGACTTTAGAATAGCTTTAGAATATCTTTTTTTTTTTATTGACTTTTATTGACATAGACTCAAGTCATTTACTAAAATTAGAAAGAAGGCGCGTCGGAAATGGTCGGGATAGCTCAGCAGGTAGAGCAGAGGACTGAAAATCCTCGTGTCACCAGTTCAAAT